TGTGAATGAGTCGAATTACTTATCCCTCGGTCTATTAGAGAACTATCTCTCCAGGGATTGTGAAAGATGTTCCACTGGAAAGATTCTTGTTATTGCTTCGACTCATATTCCCCAAAAAGTGGATCCCGCTCTAATAGCTCCGAATAAATTGAATACATGCATTAAGATACGAAGGCTTCTTCTTTCACAACAACGAAAGCACTTTTTCATTCTTTCATATACTAGGGGATTTCACTTGGAAAAGAAGATGTTCCATACTAACGGATTCGGGTCCATAACCATGGGTTCCAATGCGCGAGATCTTGTAGCACTTATCAATGAGGCCTTATCAATTAGTATTACACAGAAGAAATCCATTATAGAAATTAATACAATTAGATCAGCTCTTCATAGAAAAACTTGGGATTTTCGATCCCAGATAAGATCGGTTCAGGATCATGGGATCCTTTTCTATCAGATAGGAAGGGCTGTTACACAGAATGTACTTCTAAGTAATTGCCCCATAGATCCTATATCTATCTATATGAAGAAGGAATCATGTAAGGGAGGGGATTCTTCTTTGTACAAATGGTACTTCGAACTTGGAACGAGCATGAAGAAATTCACGATACTTCTTTATCTTTTGAGTTGTTCTGCCGGATCGGTCGCTCAAGATCTTTGGTCTTCATCCAGACACGATGAAAAAAATTGGATCACTTCTTATGGATTCGTTGAGAATGATTCTGATCTAGTTCATGGCCTATTACTATTATTACTATTAGAAGTAGAAGGCGCTCTGGCTCTGGCGGGATCCTCACGGACAGAAGAATATTGCAGTCAGTTTGATAAGAATCGAGTGACATTACTTCTTCGGTCCGAACCAAGGAATCGGTTAGATATGATGCAAAATGGATCTTGTTCTATCGTTGATCGGAGATTTCTATATGATGAAAAAGACGAATCGGAGTTTGAAGAAGGGGCCCCCGATCCGCAACAGATAGAGGAGGATTTATTCAATCACATAGTTTGGGCTCCTAGAATATGGCGCCCTTGTGGCAATCTATTTGATTGTATCGAAAGGCCCACTGAATTGGGATTTCCCTATTGGACTGGGTCATTTCGGGGCAAATGGATCATTCCTCATAAAGAGGATGAGCTTCAAGAGAATGATTCGGAGTTCTTGCAGAGTGGAACCATGCAGTACCAGACACGAGATAGATCTTCCAAAGAACAAGGCTTTTTTCGAAAAAGCCAATTCATTTGGGACCCTGCGGATCCATTATTTTCCCTATTCAAAGATCAGCCCTCTGTCTCTGTGTTTTCACGTCGAGAATTCTTTGCAGATGAAGAGATGCCAAAGGGGCTTATTGCTTCCCAAACAAATCCTCCTACATCTATATATAAACGCTGGTTCATCAAGAATACGCAAGAAAAGCACTTCGAATTGTTGATTCATCGCCAGAGATGGTTTAGAACCAATAGTTCATCATCTAATGGATCTTTCCGTTCTAATACTCTATCCGAGAGTTATCAGTATTTATCAAATCTGTTCCTATCTAACGGAACGCTATTGGATCAAATGACAAAGACATTGTTGAGAAAGAGATGGCTTTTCCCGGATGAAATGAAACATTTGATTCATGTAACAGGAGAAAGATTCCCCATTCCTTAGCCGTAAAGATACGTGCCCATGAAAAGGGGATTAAGTAGAACAGAATTGGCCGGATGGTAGAGTCGTGGAAACACTTGTTTCTTCCATGTTTCAGCAGTAGCATATTGTTCCATGGAACAATATGCTACTGCTGAAACATGGAAGAATTGAAATCTTAGATCACTATGTGTGGATGATATGAACTGCCTAAACAAGAATTCTTGAACGGCGAAAGAGCCTATTACTCGCTACATCAAACAATTTCTACTAATGAAACCATGTAAATCCATCGGAAAATACGCATGTCCGCTGAAATGGTTGTTGCTATCTGCTCCAATAACGAATCATTGGTTTCATTGAATAACTAAATAAGATAGATAGACCTTTCTCTTCGTCTCAGGTCGATGCGATGGATCTCCTCAATTGGAAGATCTCCCATATGGATAATACACATTCCAGTTGACCGAGCCTAATTCTAATTGGTTTGTTCCGAAGCAAAGATATCCACGGAGGCGGGTTCGTCCTATTCAGATAAGAGGTACAATCCTCTTTCGGATAGGCCCTGCTGAAAGGAGAAGGAAGGCTGGAATGCCAACAGACGTCTGTCTATTCTCTAATTCACCCGACCCGAGAGTACCCATTTTGAGAACGTCCAGTGCCAAAGTCACTGAATGGGTAAGTCGCCAATCCCTAATGTAATGTACTTTCTTTGCTGGGTTACGGGTACTGGTGGGTATTTTACCAGAGGTTTCTATCAATCTACCTTGTGCGATTCCTGTTGAATCCTATATTCGAGGGGTGCGCGCAGGGCGGACGATTTCCAAACGGACTCCTATAGAGAAGATCGCCAAGATTTTGCGATCCGCTGCC